TTTTCAATACAATTTCTTTCAAATTCATGAAAATTTCATGTACTGATTCTTCAATACCTATTATGGTAGAATATTCATGTGGTATTTTCTCTGATTTTACACATGTGATACATGTTCCCTCTATTTCTCCGAGTAAAATTCTTCGGATTGCAATGCCTATTGTATCGGCTTGACCTTTCATAAGTGGGGACAGAATAAAGCGTCCATAATAAAGACGCTTACTGTCTATTCTTGATTCAACACATTTCCATTGTAGTGTCCGAGTAGAGACTCTTAATTTCTCTTGAACCATAGTAATCTATTATTTTGATCAAACTCTTGACTTGTTTATTTCTCTTGAAATATTTTTAATGTTTATTTTTAGTTTTATACACGTCTTTTTTTAGGAGACCTACATCCATTATGTGGCATAGGAGTTACATCTCGTATAAAATTTAAGAGTATACCACTTCTACGAATAGCTCTTAATGCTGCATCTCTTCCGAGACCAGGCCCTTTTATCATGATTTCTGCTCGTTGCATGCCTTGATCCGATACTGTTCGAATAGCATTTCCTGCTGCAGTTTGAGCGGCAAAAGGTGTTCCCCTTCGTGTACCCTTGAATCCACAAGTACCGGCGGAGGACCAAGAAATCACCCGACCTCGTACATCTGTAATAGTTACAATAGTATTGTTGAAACTAGCTTGAACATGAATAATTCCTTTTGGTATTTTACGCGTATGATTCCGCGAACCAATACGTACATTTTTACGCGAACCTGTTTTAGGTATATATTTTGCCATATTTCATTATTTCAATATTTCATTTTTTCAAAAAAAGAAGTCTAAAGGGTATGGAGATATCCATTTCATGTCAAAAATGCATCCTTTTCAAATTCTTTTATAATTTAATATTCGATTATATATATATATATTCATTCTATTTATTTTATTTCGATAAATATCAAATACAATTTTTTAATTCAAATTGAAAAGTTTAAATCTCAATAATATTTAAAAAATGGATTTTTCATTTTGATAGAATAAATAGAATAATAGATTTCATTTTTTCAATTTCTCTATTTTTTTATCTATTCTATTTTTTTGAGAAAGCTTCTGTTTGTTCAAATATTATCCTTGTCTTTGTTTATGTTTTGGATTGAAACAAATTACTATAATTCGTCCCCGTCTTCGAATCAATCGACATTTTTCACAAATTTTACGAACCGAGGCGTTTATTTTCATATTTTACATTCCTTCAATTAGTTAATCCAAAATTTTGGAAGAAAATAAGGGTTCCTTACATTTTTAACTTCTATTAGTGGCCTTTTTCATCAAATCAAAGTTGAGATTCAAAAACATCCTAATTTAATTGAATGACTTCTTTTTTTATCTTTCCTTAACGTATGCCCATAATAAAGTATTGGAAACCTAGCCTAGAATAGAAAGAAAAATTCAATTTGCATTTATTTTATATAAACCTTCAAACCCGGGCAAATGATTTATGGATAAGTTATTCATTTAGTAATTCAATCTTCGTGAATTGCCCCTTTTTTACAATTCCAGTTAAATCCCTTCTTACATTCAAAAATCTATAGATCTATACAAAGATATATATATATCTATGAGAGATGAAGTTCTATTAGAAACTTGCATTTTTTTTCTCTCTTTTTTTTACATAAATGAAATGGATACAAGTTTCTCATATAATTCGCATATTAGAAAGATTACCATATATAACATAAAACTTCGCCGCCAATTTTTTCTAATCGAGCCTCTCGATCTGTCATTATACCTCTAGAAGTTGAAAGAATGACAATCCCCATGCCCCCTAAAATTCGAGGGATTTTTTGATAATTGTAATATATTCGTAGACCGGGTGTACTTATTCGTTTTAAATTTAAAAAACTTTTATACGATTCTTTTCTATTTCTTCTATACCGTAGAGTTAAAACTAAAAAATATTTGTCGTTTTCTCTATGTTTTCTGATGTTTTCAACAAAACCCTCTCGTAAAAGTATTTTTACAGTTTTTTCTGTAATGTTAGTAAAAGGTAATTGAACCATTCCTTTTTTATTAATGTCAGCATTTCGTATATAGGTTATTATGTTGGCGATAGTGTCCTTCCCCATGGTAAACAAAAAAGATTGTTGCCTCTGACTTTTTTTATAATCAACATACTCCTTACATAAAATGTTCTTATTTGTGTCTTTTTTATCTATAGATATATCTTTATAACTCATTATAGCTCATTGACTAAGTTCGTTGAAATTTCTATTGTGACTAGCATCGACTATTGTCAAATAAACAATTCAAAAAATCGAATAAAAGAAGATATTCAACTAAAGCAAATATAAATTATAGTTCTAGTATCATAATGTTTTATTTATGTACAAATCACATCAATTACTATGACTATTTGTACTTTGTGTTGTAAATAGACATGAACCTTTTTTTTTTTTTTGATTTGACCAAAAGACAAGGCTTCTGTATAGAGGTTCTTCTGTATACAGGTTCTTCTGTATAGAGGTTCTTCTTTATCATAAGAGTCTATTTTGACAAATCAATTTAATATTTTATTGAATTGATTTAATTATGAATGAAAAAATAATTTTATTATTATTCATTATTTCATGAATTCTAAAAGAAATGAGTTGAACTTCATTTTCCTAATAATTCAATTTTGTAATATTTATTGATTTATGCATTACTCTTTCAAAATGGATGTGAAAATGAACGTTAACGACGAGATCTATTATCATTTTTCGCATGTCCTCGGAAGTTTAGAGTAGGTGAAAATTCTCCTAATTTATGGCCTACCATACGATCTGTTATATAAATAGGTAAATGTTCTTTTCCATTATGGATAGCAATGGTATGGCCAATCATTGTAGGTATAATGGTAGATGCTCTGGACCAAGTTAATATTATATCTTTTTCCGCTTTTGTGTTAAGCTTATTTATTTTTCTTAATAAATGATTCGCTACAAAAGGATTTTTTTTTAGTGAACGCGTCACAGTTAATTACTCCTTTTTCTTGTAAAGACGAAGAAACAATTTCTATTTTCTCTACTATTTAGTACGACGACGAAGAATCAAATTATCACTATATTTCTTCCTTTTTCTACTTCTTCTTCCAAGTGCAGGAAAACCCCAAGGAGTTGCGGGTTTTTTTCTACCAATTGGGGCCCTCCCTTCACCACCCCCATGCGGATGGTCTACAGGGTTCATAACTACTCCTCTTACTATAGGACGTTTACCTAGCCAACATTTAGATCCGGCTCTACCTAAATTTTTCTGGTTTACCCCAACATTTCCCACTTGTCCAACTGTTGCCGAGCAGTTTTTGGATATCAAACGGACCTCCCCAGAAGGTAATTTTAATGTGGCCGATTTCCCCTCTTTTGCAATTAGTTTCGCTACAGCACCAGCTGCTCTAGCTAATTGTCCACCCTTTCCGAGTGTGATTTCTATGTTATGTATGGCCGTGCCTAAGGGCATATCGGTTGAAGTAGATTCTTCTTTTTGATCAATAAAAACCTCTTCCCAAACTGTACAAGCTTCTTACAAAGCATACGGCTTTCTGGATGTAGATGATGATATCTATACAGATGGATCTTCTATATATCGCACAATGAAGTACCGCACGAGTGGGTATATAGGAATCCAAATCTGCCGCTCATGTTATGATCTTCTACATCCTAGGTCTTCCCGTTCCTTCATCTGGCTTATGTTCTTCATGTAGCATTCAGACTGAATGACTCTATGAAATTACGTCGCTACTTCCACATGGTACGGGTAACGTAGGAGACATCTCTCTTTTTCCCAGGGGGAATCCTTAGAATTACCACAGCTTAGCTTTCAATTCGCCTCTGACCATCAAATGAAATGTGAATAACCCGCCCTCCCCTGTTTGAAACAAAGGGTGCTTCCGGTTCTGTCGGTGCTTGAAACAATTTTGTCTTCTCCATATTACTATATCTCGAGAGTCAATAATTTTCTATGAGGAACTACTGAACTCAATCACTTGCTGCCGTTACTCTTCAGTTTTCTGTTGAGGTCTATCCTGTAGAGGTACTCCAATTGGATCAGTGATCGATTTCTAGGTTTCGCCGTAAACCTAGTTGGTTACTTCCAATTACGTAAATCAATAGTTCAAACCGCACTCAAAGGTAGGGCATTTCCCATTTTTATAGGAACTTCTGTACCAGAAACAATGGTATCTCCAATTATAGCCCCTCTGGGGTGTAAAATATATTTTTTCTCACCATCCCCATAGTGTATGAGACAAATGGATGCATTTCGATTAGGGTCATATTCTATGGTTACGATTCTACCATATATGTTTTTTTCATTCCGTCGAAAATCAATTTGACGGTATAGACGCTTATGACCTCCCCCTCTATGCCCTGCGGTAATTATTCCTCTGGCATTACGGCCTTTACCACAACGATGCTGTCCATAGATCAAATGATTTCGTGGATTGGATTTTACTTGACTGTCTACGGCTCCATTGCGTGTGCTTGGGGTAGAAGTTTTGTATAAATGTATCGCCATGCTATTAAGTATTTTGATTTAAGTTCTTTTCTTTCTAAGAGGTGGAATAGAATAACCCGGTTGAAGCGTAATGATTATACGTCTGTAATGCATTGTATGTCCCATAATAGGTCGTACTCTTCTACCCTTTACCGGGAGTCGATGACTATTCATAGCTATTACTTTGACATCAAAGAAGAGTTCGACCCAATGCTTTATTTCTGTCCTAGTTGATCCCGATTCGACATTAAAAGTATATTGATTTTTCCCCAATAACCGAATACTTTTGTCTGTAAATACTGCATATTTTATTCCATTCATAAATATATTTTCTTCCCTATGAGTTCTAGTCTCAATTAAAATACTAGTTTTTACTGTTCATATGTTATGATTTGAATATACCACATCAATTCGTTATGTATGGATGATGAGATTCCATTGATACAGAGCCACTCGTTCTTTTTTCTCTGACAGATGGTCAGAACTTCATCTGGGTTCGAATCCTACTGATAGGTCTACTAGAGATCAGAAATTGTTGAAAAAAGAACAAAAGAAACATCTTGCTCTTTCCAGGCGATCGGAAAAGAAAGAAATAGTGAATTTATTCAAGATAATTATGTACTTACAAAATACCGTCTCAATTCATCCTATTTCATCCTATCGAGGATGTGATATGGTTCCAAAGGGTGAATTGGACAGTTCCAATAAGATTTCATTCTTGAACAAAAATCCGATAGACTTTTTGGAGGGAGGGTCCCATTGGCGTGCATCCAGTAGGAATTGAACCTACGAATTCGCCAATTATGAGTTGGGCGCTTTAACCATTCAGCCATGGATGCTTAGCGGGAATCCTCGTACATGGTGAATAACCAAATTCCAATTGAAGTGAAATCTTTCGGATAAATCAATGCAATTAGGAGGATTCGATGAAAGGACATCAATTCAAATCCTGGATTTTCGAATTGAGAGAGATATTGAAAGAAATCAAGAATTCTCGCTATTTCTTAGATTCATGGACCCAATTCAATTCAGCGGGATTTTTCATTCATATTTTTTTCCATCAAGAGAGTTTTATAAAACTCTTGGACTCCCGAATTTGGAGTATCCTACTTTCACGCAATTCACAGGGTTCAACAAGCAATCGATATTTCACGATCAAGTATGTAGTACTCTTTGTAGTAGCGGTCCTTATATATCGTATTAACAATCGAAAAATGGTCGAAAGAAAAAATCCCTATTTGACAAGGCTTCTTCCTATACCTATGAATTCCATTGGACCCAAAAATGATACATTGGAAGAATCATCTGAGTCTTCCAATATCAATAGGTTGATTGTTCCGCTCCTGTATCTTCCAAAAGGAAAAAAGATCTCTGAGAGTTCTTTCCTGGATCCGAAAGAGAGTACTCGGGTTCTCCCAATAACTAAAAAGTATATCATGCCTGAATTTAACTGGGGTTCGCGGTGGTGGAGGAACTGGATAGGAAAAAAGAGCTATTCTAGTTGTAAGATATCTAATGAAACCATCGCTGGAATTGAGATCTCATTCAAAGAGAAAGATATCAAATATCTGGAGTTCCTTTTTGTATATTATATGGATGATCCGATCCGTAAGGGCCATGATTGGGAATTTTTTGATCGTCTTTCCCCGAGAAAGAGGCGAAACATAATCAACTTGAATTCGGGACAGCTATTCGAAATCTTAGTGAAAGACTGGATTTATTATCTCATGTTTGCTTTTCGTGAAAAAATACCAAAGGAAGTGGAGGGTTTCTTCAAACAACAAGGGACTGGGTCAATTATTCAATCAAATGATATTGAGCATGTTTCGCATCTCTTCTTGAGAAACAAGCGGGCTATTTCTTTGCAAAATTGTGCTCAATTTCATATGTGGCAATTCCGTCAAGATCTCTTCGTTAGTTGGGGGGAGAGTCCGCACGAATCGGATTTTTTGAGGAACATGTCACAAGAGAATTGGATTTGGTTAGACAATGTGTGGTTGGGAAACAAGGATCGGTTTTTTAGCAAGGTACGGAATGTATCATCAAATCTTCAATATGATTCCACGAGATCTAGTTTCATTCAAGTAACGGATTCTAGCCAATTGAAAGGATCTTCTGATCAATCCAAGGATTCTTTCGATTCCATTAGGAATGAGGATTCGAAATATAACACATTGATCAATCAAAGAGAGATTCAACAACTAAAAGAAAGATCGATTCTTTGTTGGGATCCTTCCTTTCTTCAAACGGAACGAACAGAGATAGAATCAGAGCGATTCCTTAAAAACCTTTCTGGATATTCCTCAATGTGCCGACTATTCATGGAACGTGAGAAGCAGATGAATAATCATCTGCTTCCGGAAGAAATCGAAGAATTTCTTGGGAATCCTGCAAGAGCCACTCGTTCTTTTTTCTCTGACAGATGGTCAGAACTTCATCTGGGTTCGAATCCTACTGATAGGTCTACTAGAGATCAGAAATTGTTGAAAAAAGAACAAAAGAAACATCTTGCTCTTTCCAGGCGATCGGAAAAGAAAGAAATAGTGAATTTATTCAAGATAATTATGTACTTACAAAATACCGTCTCAATTCATCCTATTTCATCCTATCGAGGATGTGATATGGTTCCAAAGGGTGAATTGGACAGTTCCAATAAGATTTCATTCTTGAACAAAAATCCATTTTGGGGTTTCTTTCATCTATTCCATGACCGGAACAGGGGGAGATACACGTTACACCACGATTTTGAATCAGAAGATATATTTCAAGAAATGGCAGATCTATTCACTCTATCAATAACCGAGCCGGATCTGGTGTATCATAAGGAATTTTATTTTTCTATTGATTCCTCCGGATTGGATCAAAAACATTTCTTGAATGAGTTATTGAACTCCAGGGATGAATCGAAAAAGCACTCTTTATTGGTTCTACCTCCTCTTTTTTATGAACAGAATGAATCTTTTTATCGAAGGATCATAAAAAAATGGGTCCAGACCTCTTGCGGGAATAATTTGGAAGATCCAAAACCTAAAATAGTTGTATTTGCTAGCAACAACATAATGGAGGCAGTCAATCAATATAGATTGATCCGAAATCTGATTCAAATCCAATATAGCACCCATGTTTACATAAGAAATGTATTGAATCGATTCAATTGCAACTTCGAATATGGAATTCAAAGGTATCAAATAGGAAATGATACTCTGAATCATCGAACTAGAATGAAATACACGATCAACCAACATTTCTCAAATTTGAAAAAGAGTCAGAAGAAATGGTTCGATCCTCTTATTTTGATTTCTCGAACGGAGAGATCTATGAATTGGGATCCTAATGCATATAGATACAAATGGTCCAATGGGAGCAAGAATTTACAGGAACATTTGGACTATTTCATTTCTGAGCAGAATAGCCTTCAAGTAGTGTTCGATCGATTACATATTAATCAATATTCGATTGATTGGTCTGAGGTTATCGACAAAAAAGATTTGTCTAAGTCACTTTGTTTATTTTTGTCCAAGTTACTTCTTTTTTTGCCCAAGTTTCTTCTCTTTTTGTCTAACTCACTTCCTTCTTTTTTCTTTGTGAGTTTTGGGGGTATCTCCATTCATAGGTCCGAGATCCACATCTATGAATTGAAAGGTCCGAATGATCCACTCTGTAATCAGTTATTAGAATCAATAGGTCTTCAAATCTTTCATTTGAAAAAAAGGAAACCCTTATTATTGGATGACCAAGATACTTCCCAAAAATCGAAATTCTTGATCAATGGAGGAACAATATCACCATTTTTGTTCAATAAGATACCAAAGTGGATGATTGACTCATTCCATACTAGAAAGAATCGCAGGAAATCTTTTGATAACACAGATTCCTATTTCTCAATGATATCCCACGATCCAGACAATTGGCTGAATCCCGTGAAACCATTTCATAGAAGTTCATTGATATACTATTTTTATAAAGCAAATCAACTTCGATTCTTGAATAATCAATATCACTTCTGCTTCTATTGTAACAAAAGATTCCCTTTTTATGTGGAAAAGGCCCGTATCAATAATTATGATTTTACGTATGGACAATTCCTCAAAATCTTGTTCATTCGCAACAAAATCTTTTCTTTTTGCGATGGTCAAAAAAAACATGCTTTTTTGAAGAGAGATACTATTTCACCAATCGAGTTACAGGTATCTAACATATTGATACCTAACGATTTTCCGCAAAGTGGCGACGAAGGGTATAACTTCTACAAATCTTTCCATTTTCCAATTCGATACGATCCATTCGTTCGTGGAGCTATTTACTCGATCGCAGACATTTCTGGAACACCTCTAACAGAGGGACAAATAGTCCATTTTGAAAAAACTTATTGTCAACCTCTTTCAGATATGAATATACCTGATTCAGAAGGGAAGAACTTGTATCAGTATCTCAATTTCAATTCAAACATGGGTTGGATTCACACTCCATGTTCTGAGAAATATTTACCATCCGAAAAAAGGAAAAAACGGAGTTCTTGTCTACAAAAATGCCTTGAGAAAGGTCAGATGTATAGAACCTTTCAACAAGATAGTGTTTTTTCAACTCTCTCAAAATGGAATCTATTCCAAACATATATACCATGGTTCCTTACCTCGACGGGGTACAAATATCTAAATTTCATATTTTTAGATACTTTTTCAGACCTATTGCCGATACTAAGTAGCAGCCAAAAATTTGTATCCATTTTTCATGATATTATGCATGGGTCAGATATATTATGGCGAATTCGTCAGATTCCATTGTGTCTTCCACAATGGAATCTGATAAGTGAGATTCCGGGTAATTGTTTCCATAATCTTCTTCTGTCCGAAGAAATGACTCATCGAAATAATGAGTTACTATTGATATCGACACATCTGAGATCGCTAAATGTTCAGGAGTTCTTCTATTCAATCCTTTTCCTTCTCCTTGTTGCTGGATATCTCGTTCGTACACATCTTCTCTTTGTTTCTCGAGTCTATAGTGAGTTACAGACAGAGTTCGAAAAGGTAAAATCTTTGATGATTCCATCATACATGATTGAGTTGCGAAAACTTCTGGATAGGTATCCTACATCTGAACTGAATTCTTTCTGGTTAAAGAATCTCTTTCTAGTTGCTCTGGAACAATTAGGAGATTCTCTAGAAGAAATACGGAGTTTTGCTTTTGGTGGCAACATGCTATGGGGTGGTGGTCCCGCTTATGGGGTCAAATCCATACGTTCTAAGAATAAATCTTGGAATCTCATCGATCTCATAAGTATTATACCAAATCCCATCAATCGAATCGCTTTTTCGAGAAATACGAGACATCTAAGTCATCCAAGTAAAGCAATCTATTCCTTGATAAGAAAAATAAAAAACGTGAATGGTGATTGGATTGATGATCAAATAGAATCCTGGGTCTCGAACACTGATTCGATTGATGATAAAGAAAAAGAATTCTTGGTTCAGTTTTCTACCTTAACAACAGAAAAAAGGATTGATCAAATTCTATTGAGTCTTACTCATAGTGATCTTTTATCAAAGAATAACTCTGGTTATCAAATAAGTGAACAACCGGGAGCAATTTACTTACGATACTTAGTTGACATTCATAAAAAGTATCTAATGATTTATGAATTCAATACATCCTGTTTAGTAGAAAGACGTATATTCCTTGCTAATTATCAGACAATTACTTATTCACAAACCTTGTGGGGGGCTAATAGTTTTCATTTCCCATCTCATGGAAAACCCTTTTCGCTCCGCTTAGCCCTACCTCCCCCTAGTAGGGGTATTTTAGTGATAGGTTCTATAGGAACTGGACGATCCTATTTGGTCAAATACCTAGCGACAAACTCCTATGTTCCTTTCATTACAGTATTTCTGAACAAGTTCCTGGATAACAAGCCTAAGGGTTTTCTTATTGATGATAGTGACGATATTGATGATAGTGACGATAGTGACGATATCGACCGTGACCTTGATATGGAGCTGGAGCTTCTAACTATGATGAATACGCTAACTATGGATATGATGCCAGAAATAGACCGATTTTATATCACCTTTCACTTCGAATTAGCAAAAGCAATGTCTCCTTGCATAATATGGATTCCTAACATTCATGATCTGGATGTGAATGAGTCGAATTACTTATCCCTCGGTCTTTTAGTGAACTATCTCTCCAGGGATTGTGAAAGATGTTCCACTAGAAATATTCTTGTTATTGCTTCGACTCATATTCCCCAAAAAGTAGATCCAGCTCTAATAGCTCCGAATCAATTCAATACATGCATTAAGATACGAAGGCTTCTTATTCCACAACAACGAAAACACTTTTTCACTCTTTCATATACTAGGGGATTTCACTTGGAAAAGAAAATGTCCCATACTAATGGATTCGGGTCCACAACGATGGGTTCAAATGTACGAGATCTTGTAGCACTTAACAATGAGGCCCTATCGATTAGTATTATACAAAAAAAATCCATCATAGACACTAATATAATTAGCTCTGTTCTTCATAGACAAACTTGGGATTTCCGATCTCAGGTAAGATCGGTTCAGGATCATGGGATCCTTTTCTATCAGATAGGAAGGGCTGTTTCACAAAATGTACTTCTAAGTAATTGCTCCATAGATCCTATCTCTATCTATATGAAGAAGAAATCATGTGACGGGGGGGATTCTTATTTGTACAAATGGTACTTCGAACTTGGAACGAGTATGAAGAAATTAACGATACTTCTTTACCTTTTGAGTTGTTCTGCCGGATCGGTCGCTCAAGACCTTTGGTCTCTACCCGGACCTGATGAAAAAAATGGGATCACATCTTATGGACTCGTTGAGAATAATTCTGATCTAGTTCATGGCCTATTAGAAGTAGAAGGCGCTCTGGTGGGATCCTCACGTACAGAAAAAGATTGCAGTCAGTTTGATAAGGATCGAGTGACATTGCTTCTTCGGTCCGAACCAAGGAATCCCTTAAATAGGATTCAAAATGGATCTTATTCTATCGTTGATCAGAGATTTCTCTATGAAAAATATGAATCGGAGTTTGAAGAAGGGGGAGGAGTCCTCGACCCGCAACAGATAGAGGAGGATTTTTTCAATCACATCGTTTGGGCTCCTAGAATATGGCGCCCTTGGGGCTTTCTATTTGATTGTATTGAAAGGCCCAATTCATTGGGATTTCCCTATTGGGCCAGGTCATTTCGGGACAAGCGGATCATTTATGATGAAGAGGATGAGCTTCAAGAGAATGATTCAGAGTTCTTGCAGGGTGGAACCATGCAGTACCAGACACGAGATAGATCTTCCAAAGAACAGGGCTTTTTTCGAATAAGCCAATTCATTTGGGACCCCGCGGATCCACTCTTTTTCCTATTCAAAGATCAGCCTTTTGTCTCTGTGTTTTCACATCGACAATTCTTTACAGATGAAGAGATGTCAAGGGAACTTCTTACTTCCCAAACAGATCTTCCTACATCTATATATAAACACTGGTTTATCAAGAATACGCAAGAAAAGCATTTTGAATTGTTGATTCATTGCCAGAGATGGCTTAGAATCAATAGTTCATCATCGAAAGGATTTTTCCCTTCTAATACTCTATCTGAGAGTTATCAATATTTATCAAATCTGTTCCTATCTAACGAAGCGCTATTGGATCAAATGACAAAGACATTGTTGAGAAAAAGATGGCTTTTCCCAGATGAGATAGTTGTTGCTATCTGCTCCAATAACGAATCATTGGTTTCACTGAATCACTCAAAAAAAAAAAATAGATAGACCTTTCTTTCTCTTCGTCTCAGGTCGATGGATCTTCTCAATTGAAAGATCCCCTATATCGATAATACACATTCCAGTTGACCGAGCCTAATTCGAATTGTTTTGTTCCGAAGCAAAGAGATCCACGGGGCGGTTTGTCCTATTCAGATATTCACAACCAAGAAGTATTGAATTTTCTTTTTTTTTTTTTTT